GTTTATGTAGCTTAATATACCCAAAGCAAGACACTGAAAATGTCTAGACGGACCTACAAACCCCATAAACAAACAGGTTTGGTCCCGGCCTTTCTACTAGCTTCTAGCAAGATTACACATGCAAGCATCCCCGCCCCGGTGAAGACACCCTACAAATCACAATGATTAAAAGGAGTGAGTATCAAGCACGCTCAATGCAGCTCAAGACACTTTGCCTAGCCACACCCCCACGGGAAACAGCAGTGACTGATATTTAGCAATAAACGAAAGTTTAACTAAGCTATGCTATTATAGGGTTGGTCAATTTCGTGCCAGCCACCGCGGCCATACGATTGACCCGAGCTAATAGACACCGGCGTAAAGGGTGTTTTAGAAAAACTCAACTAAATAAAGCTAAACTATTCCTAAACTGTAAAATCCTAGCCAATGTAAAATAGACTACGAAAGTGGCTTTAAAATACCTGAACACACAATAGCTAAGACTCAAACTGGGATTAGATACCCCACTATGCTTAGCCCTAAACTTTAATAGTCAAAACAACAAGACTATTCGCCAGAACACTACAAGCAACAGCTTAAAATTCAAAGGACTTGGCGGTGCTTCATACCCACCTAGAGGAGCCTGTTCTATAATCGATAAACCCCGATCAACCTTACCACCTCTCGCTTAGCCTATATACCGCCATCTTCAGCAAACCTCAACAAGAGATGTAAAGTAAGCACAAATGCCCACGCAAAAACGTTAGGTCAAGGTGTAGCTTATGAGTTGGGAGAAATGGGCTACATTTTCTACCCCAGAAAATCATACGACAGCTCTTATGAAACCTGAGAGTCCAAGGAGGATTTAGTAGTAAACTAAGAGCAGAGTGCTTAGTTGAATAAGGCCATGAAGCACGCACACACCGCCCGTCACTCTCCTCAAATATATTTAAGAAATAACTTAACTAAATGCTTCAATAATTATATAGAGGAGATAAGTCGTAACACGGTAAGTGTACTGGAAGGTGCACTTGGATAAACCAAGGCATAGCTCAACATAAAGCATCCAGCTTACACCCGGAAGATATCAACATTATCCGATTGCCTTGAACCAATGCTAGCCCTAAACTAACCAACACTACTACCAAACTAACATTTTCATATTAAACCATTTACAAATATAAAAGTATAGGTGATAGAAATTTATTCTGGCGCCATAGATACAGTACCGCAAGGGAAAGATGAAAAAAAAATAATTAAGTACAAAATAGCAAGGACTCACCCCTATACCTTCTGCATAATGAATTAGCTAGAGATCACTTCGCAAAGAGAACTGAAGTCAAGTACCCCGAAACCAGACGAGCTACCCAAAAACAGCTGAAAGAGCGCACCCGTCTATGTAGCAAAATAGTGGGAAGATTTCTGGGTAGAGGTGATACACCTATCGAGTCTGGAGATAGCTGGTTATCCAAGATAGAATCTTAGTTCAACCTTAAGCTTACCCACAGAACCATCAATCCCCCTGTAAACTTAATTGTTAGTCTAAAGAGGGACAGCTCTTTAGACACTAGGAAAAAACCTTATACAGAGAGTAAAAAATTCTAAATCCATAGTCGGCCTAAAAGCAGCCATCAATTAAGAAAGCGTTCAAGCTCAACACTAACTGCCTAAAAAATACCAGACATCTTACTGAACTCCTTACATTACATTGGATTAATCTATCATTTTATAGAAGCAATAATGCTAGTATTAGTAACATGAATAAATTCTCCTATGCATAAGCCTAAATCAGACCGAAAACTTCACCGATACTTAACAGTTCAATTCTAATAATCACAACCAAGCCAGTATTACATAAACTGTTAACCCAACACAGGCATGCTTCCAAGGAAAGGTTAAAATAAGTAAAAGGAACTCGGCAAACTTAACCCCGCCTGTTTACCAAAAACATCACCTCTAGCATTACTAGTATTAGAGGCACTGCCTGCCCAGTGACATCTGTTTAACGGCCGCGGTACCCTGACCGTGCAAAGGTAGCATAATCACTTGTTCTTTAAATAGGGACTTGTATGAATGGCAACACGAGGGTTTAACTGTCTCTTACTTCCAACCAGTGAAATTGACCTACCCGTGAAGAGGCGGGCATACGACAATAAGACGAGAAGACCCTGTGGAGCTTCAATCTACTAATGCAACCAAAATTAATACAAACCTACGGGTCTAACACACCCCACCCCTGCATTAGAAATTTTGGTTGGGGTGACCTCGGAGCATAATTAAACCTCCGAATTAAACCACGCCAAGACTACACTAGTCAAAGCGACTTAATATTTTATAATTGATCCAATAACTTGACCAACGGAACAAGTTACCCCAGGGATAACAGCGCAATCCTATTCCAGAGTCCATATCGACAATAGGGTTTACGACCTCGATGTTGGATCAGGACATCCTAATGGTGCAGCAGCTATCAAGGGTTCGTTTGTTCAACGATTAATAGTCCTACGTGATCTGAGTTCAGACCGGAGAAATCCAGGTCGGTTTCTATCTATTTCGCATTTCTCCCTGTACGAAAGGACAAGAGAAATGGGGCCCACTTCATAAAGCGCCCTCCTTTCATAAATGACATAATCTCAATTTAGCAAAAACCGCACACACACAACCCAAGAACAGGGTTTGTTAAGATGGCAGAGCCCGGCAATTGCATAAAATTTAAGACTTTATAATCAGAGGTTCAACTCCTCTTCTTAACATTATGTTTACAGTAAATCTTCTACTTATTACTCTACCCATTATCGCTGCCATGGCATTTCTTACACTTACTGAACGAAAACTACTAGGCTATATACAACTACGTAAAGGACCTAATATCGTAGGCCCCTATGGATTACTACAGCCCTTTGCTGATGCAATAAAACTCTTCACCAAAGAACCCATAAAACCTTCAACCTCCACCACTACTCTATATATTATTGCACCAGTACTAGCCTTTTCCATTGCCCTTCTCCTATGAGTACCCCTACCCATACCTAATTCCCTAATTAACCTCAACCTAGGACTCCTGTTTATTCTAGCTACATCTAGCCTAGCTGTTTATTCTATCTTATGATCAGGATGAGCATCAAACTCAAACTACGCATTAATCGGAGCACTACGAGCAGTTGCCCAAACAATTTCATACGAAGTAACTCTCGCCATCATTATATTATCAGTTTTACTAATAAGTGGCTCATTCAATCTCCATGCACTTATTACAACACAAGAGTATATCTGACTTCTCCTACCATCATGACCTCTGGCCATAATATGATTCACCTCAACACTGGCAGAAACCAACCGAGCTCCCTTTGACCTCACAGAAGGGGAATCAGAGCTAGTATCGGGCTTTAATATTGAATATGCTGCAGGCCCATTTGCCCTCTTCTTCATAGCCGAATACATAAATATTATTATAATAAATGCCCTAACAACTATAATTTTTCTAGGGACATTATATCCCACCCATTCACCAGAATTATTTACAGTATGCTTCGTTACAAAAACCCTACTATTAACCTCCATATTCCTGTGAATTCGAGCAACCTACCCTCGATTCCGCTATGACCAACTTATACATTTACTATGAAAGAATTTTCTCCCTCTTACACTAGCACTCCTCATATGATATATCTCAACCCCTATTGTAATCTCTGGCATCCCCCCTCAAAACTAGAAATATGTCTGATAAAAGAGTTACTTTGATAGAGTAAATAATAGAGGTATTTAACCCTCTTATTTCTAGAATTATAGGTGTCGAACCTACCCCTGAGAATTCAAATTCCTCCGTGCTACCTATCACACCCCATTCTAAAGTAAGGTCAGCTAAATAAGCTATCGGGCCCATACCCCGAAAATGTTGGTTATACCCTTCCCGTACTAATTAACCCATTAGCTCAACTCGTTATTTACTCTACAATAATCATAGGTACCCTTATTACATCACTAAGCTCCCACTGATTCCTTGCCTGAGCGGGCCTAGAGATAAATATACTAGCTTTCACCTCTATCTTAATTAAAAAAGCGAACCCTCGCTCCACAGAAGCTGCCACCAAATATTTCCTCATACAATCCACCGCGTCCATAATTCTTATAATAGCAATTACATTAAATAATTTATTCCCAGGACAGTGAATCATAATAAATAACCCTAATCAACTAATATCCTTAATTATGATAATAGCACTGGCTATAAAATTAGGAATAACCCCCTTCCACTTCTGACTTCCAGAAGTCACCCAAGGAACACCCTTAATTCCTGGATTACTTCTCCTTACATGACAAAAACTAGCTCCTATCATAATTATATATCAGATTTACCCATCAATTAACACAAACATTCTAATGACCTTGTCAACCCTATCCATTATAGCAGGCAGCTGAGGAGGCCTTAACCAAACACAACTACGTAAAATCCTAGCATATTCTTCAATTACACACATAGGCTGAATAATAATAACACTAGTATATAATCCAAACATTACAGTCTTCTACCTACTTGTATATATTATCATAACAAGCACCGCATTTATAACCCTAAACCTGAGCTCAAATACTACAACTCTAATACTATCACGCGCCTGAAATAAACTAACCTGATTAATACCACTAATATCAATTACCCTTCTATCAATAGGAGGTCTACCCCCACTAACCGGCTTCCTACCCAAATGAATTACTATTCAAGAACTCACAAAAAATAATAACTTTATTATGCCCTCTGTCATAGTTATTATAACCCTGCTCAACCTGTATTTCTACCTACGCCTAATTTATACTACTTCTATAACACTACTTCCCACATCTAATAATACAAAAATAAAATGACAATTCGAAAATACAAAACCCATACCCCTGATACCCCCGCTCATCATCCTCACAACTCTTCTCTTACCAATATCCCCAACAATCTTAACTATATTCTAGAAATTTAGGTTAAACTAGACCAAAAGCCTTCAAAGCTTTTAGTAAGTTAAAAACACTTAATTTCTGAAACATAATAAGGACTGCAGAGCTCTATTCCACATCAACTGAACGCAAATCAATCACTTTAATTAAGCTAAGCCCTTACTAGATCAATGGGATTCAAACCCACAAAAACTTAGTTAACAGCTAAATACCCTAACCAACTGGCTTTGATCTACTTCTCCCGCCGCAGGGAAAAAAGGCGGGAGAAGCCCCGGCAGAAGTATTAAGCTGCTCCTTTGAATTTGCAATTCAACATGAAAATCACCTCGGGGCTGGTAAAAAGAGGGCTAAACCTCTGTCCTTAGGTTTACAGCCTAATGCCTACTCAGCCATTTTACCTATGCTCATTAACCGCTGACTATTCTCTACAAATCATAAAGATATTGGAACTCTATACTTATTATTTGGCGCATGGGCCGGAACCATAGGTATGGCTATAAGTCTCCTTATTCGAGCTGAGTTAGGCCAACCCGGCAACCTATTAGGCAATGATCACATTTATAATGTTATCGTTACAGCCCATGCATTTGTCATAATCTTCTTTATAGTTATACCTATTATAATTGGAGGTTTCGGAAATTGACTAGTACCCCTAATAATTGGCGCTCCTGACATAGCATTTCCTCGTCTAAATAATATAAGCTTCTGACTTCTTCCACCATCTTTCCTACTTCTTATTGCATCAGCCATAGTAGAGGCTGGCGCCGGGACAGGCTGAACAGTCTACCCGCCTCTAGCAGGGAACTTCTCTCACCCAGGAGCCTCTGTAGATTTAACTATTTTCTCACTACACCTAGCAGGTATTTCTTCTATCTTAGGGGCTATTAATTTTATCACAACTATTATTAATATAAAACCCCCTGCTATATCTCAATATCAAACCCCCCTCTTTGTTTGATCAGTTCTAATTACAGCAGTCCTATTACTCTTATCCCTACCTGTATTAGCTGCTGGTATTACAATACTATTAACAGACCGTAACCTCAACACTACTTTCTTTGACCCTGCTGGAGGGGGAGACCCGATCTTATATCAACACCTATTCTGATTTTTTGGCCACCCTGAAGTCTATATTCTTATTTTACCTGGCTTTGGAATAATTTCACACATTGTAACATATTATTCTGGAAAAAAAGAACCTTTCGGGTATATAGGCATAGTCTGAGCTATAGTATCAATTGGATTTTTAGGTTTTATCGTATGAGCCCACCACATATTTACTGTTGGAATAGACGTAGATACACGAGCCTATTTTACCTCTGCTACTATAATTATTGCAATTCCAACTGGCGTTAAAGTATTTAGCTGACTCGCTACGCTACACGGAGGAAATATCAAGTGATCTCCAGCAATACTCTGAGCCCTAGGCTTTATTTTCCTTTTTACCGTAGGAGGCTTAACCGGTATTGTACTAGCAAACTCATCACTAGATATCGTACTACATGATACATACTATGTTGTAGCTCATTTCCACTACGTCTTATCTATAGGAGCTGTGTTTGCTATTATGGGAGGCTTTATTCACTGATTCCCCCTATTCTCGGGCTATACCCTAGACCAAGTCTGTGCCAAAGCACATTTTATTATCATATTTGTAGGCGTAAATTTAACCTTCTTCCCACAACACTTTCTTGGCTTATCCGGAATACCCCGACGCTATTCTGATTACCCTGATGCCTACACCACATGAAATATTGTATCATCCATAGGCTCCTTTATTTCTCTAGTAGCTATACTACTAATAGTCTATATAATCTGAGAAGCTTTTGCCTCGAAACGCAAGGTTCTACTAATCGAACAACCTACGTCTAATCTAGAGTGATTACATGGCTCCCCACCACCATATCATACATTTGATGAACCAACATTCATCAAAGTAAAATAAAAAAGGAAGGAATCGAACCTCCTGAAACTGGTTTCAAGCCAATCCTATAACCCCTATAACTTTTTCAATGAGATATTAGAAAAATCATTTCATAGCTTTGTCAAAGCTAAATTATAGGATACACCCTATATATCTTACATGCCTCACCCAGTTCAGCTAGGCCTACAAGATGCCACATCCCCCATCATAGAAGAACTAATTGCCTTTCACGACCACGCCTTTATAATTGTGTCTCTAATTAGCTTTTTGGTATTATATGTATTGTCATCAGTACTCACAACAAAACTAACTAATACTAATATCACAGATGCTCAAGAAATAGAAACTATTTGAACTATTCTACCAGCAATTATCCTAATCTTAATTGCCCTCCCATCCCTACGTATTCTCTACTTAACAGATGAGATTAACAACCCATCATTCACTATCAAATCAATTGGGCATCAATGGTACTGAACTTATGAATATACAGATTACGGGGGCTTAATCTTTAATTCCTATATACTTCCCCCACTATTCTTAAACCCAGGGGATCTTCGACTCCTAGAAGTTGACAACCGAGTAGTACTTCCAATTGAAGCTCCTGTTCGCATAATAATTACATCCCAAGACGTTCTACATTCATGGACCATCCCCTCATTGGGTCTAAAAACAGATGCAATTCCCGGGCGCTTAAACCAGACCACATTTACTGCTATACGACCAGGTGTCTACTACGGACAATGCTCCGAAATCTGCGGTGCTAATCACAGCTTCATACCAATTGTCGCAGAATTAATTCCATTAAAAATTTTTGAAATAGGACCCGTATTCACTCTATAAATATACTAAAACACACTACTTAATTTATCTCTTAAAATATCAAAATTCACTGTATAGCTGCCACAGCATTAACCTTTTAAGTTAAAGATCGAGAAAAACCTCTTCTCTGCAGTGAAATGCCTCAACTAAATACATCTACATGGTTTATTACCATTATAACCATGCTACCTGCATTATATCTTATTATACAATTAAAACTACTAAACACAAACTACCATTTTTCCCCCCTACAAAAAGAAGTTTCTAATACACAGGTATTTAATAACTCTTGACAACCGAAATGAACGAAAATTTATTTACCCCATTTATAACCCCAACGCTCCTAGGCTTACCCGCTGTAGTACCTATCATTCTATTCCCTACATTATTATTTCCAACCTCCAAGCACCTTATTAGTAATCGACTAATTACTATCCAACAAAATCTAATCCAACTAATTATAAAACAAATAATAATAATTCACAATGCCAAAGGACAAACCTGATCCCTAATACTCATGTCCCTAATTATTTTTATTGCTACAACAAATCTTCTAGGACTCTTACCCCACTCATTTACCCCCACCACTCAACTGTCCATAAATCTAGCTATAGCAATTCCCCTGTGAGCAGGTACAGTAATTACAGGTCTTCGCTTCAAAACCAAAAACTCCCTAGCTCACTTTTTACCACAAGGCACACCTACACCTCTTATTCCCATATTAGTAGTTATCGAAACTATTAGCTTATTTATTCAACCAATAGCCCTAGCCGTACGCCTGACCGCCAACATCACAGCAGGACACCTACTAATACACCTAATCGGAAGTGCTACACTAGCACTATTAACTGCTAGTTTCCTTGCAACCTCACTGACTTTAGTACTCCTAGTATTATTAACAATCCTAGAAATAGCAGTTGCCCTAATCCAGGCCTACGTTTTTACACTCTTAGTAAGCCTTTATCTACATGATAATACTTAATGACACACCAAACCCACCCTTATCACATAGTCAAACCCAGCCCATGACCACTAACAGGAGCCCTCTCAGCTCTCCTAATAACCTCTGGTCTAATTATATGATTCCACTTTTATTCTTCAACCCTGCTAGTACTAGGCTTACTAACCAATACATTAACTATATATCAATGATGACGTGATATTGTCCGAGAAAGCACCTATCAAGGTCACCATACAATACCAGTTCAAAAGGGTCTTCGCTATGGAATAATTTTATTTATCATTTCAGAGGTTTTCTTCTTTGCTGGCTTTTTCTGAGCATTTTATCATTCAAGCCTTGCTCCTACTCCATACCTAGGAGGACACTGACCACCAACAGGTATTACTCCCTTAAATCCCCTAGAAGTACCCCTACTAAACACTTCTGTATTACTCGCATCAGGAGTTACAATCACTTGAGCTCATCACAGCTTAATAGAAAACAACCGAAAACAAATAATCCAAGCCCTATTAATTACAATTTTATTAGGTGTTTACTTTACCCTACTACAAATCTCAGAGTACTATGAAGCACCTTTTACTATCTCCGACGGCATTTACGGCTCAACATTCTTTGTTGCCACCGGCTTTCACGGACTTCATGTTATCATCGGATCTACATTCCTTACCGTTTGCCTTGTTCGCCAATTATTATATCACTTTACATCAAATCACCACTTTGGCTTTGAAGCCGCTGCTTGATATTGACACTTCGTAGATGTTGTATGACTCTTTCTCTATATTTCCATTTACTGATGAGGTTCCTATTCTTTTAGTATAACCAGTACGGCCGACTTCCAATCAGCTAGTTTCGACAACATTCGAAAAAGAATAATTAACCTAGTATTAGCCCTAACAATTAATACCCTTCTAACCCTCTTACTAATAATTATTATATTCTGATTACCCCAACTTAACCCCTATGCAGAAAAAATCAACCCCTACGAATGTGGATTTGATCCACTGAACTCTGCTCGCATTCCCTTTTCCATAAAATTTTTTCTAGTCGCTATCACTTTCCTACTATTTGACCTAGAAATCGCCCTACTATTACCCTTGCCATGAGCCCTACAAACAACAAGCCTTCCCATAATATTTAAATCATCAATTATACTAATTGTTATCCTAACCCTCAGCTTAGCCTATGAGTGAACTCAAAAGGGGTTAGAATGAATCGAATTGGTAAGTAGTTTAAGTAAAACAAATGATTTCGACTCATTAAATTATGATAATCATACTAACCAAATGCCCATTATTTACATAAATATTATATTAGCATTTATTACCTCACTCCTAGGCATATTAATCTACCGCTCACATCTAATGTCATCCCTATTATGCTTAGAGGGAATAATACTTTCACTATTTATCATAAATACCCTCATAGCACTCAACATACATTTCCCCTTAGCTAATATTATACCTATTGCCCTACTAGTATTTGCTGCTTGCGAGGCAGCAGTAGGCCTTGCTTTACTGATTTCAATCTCAAATACATACGGACTGGACTATATTCATAACTTAAACCTACTCCAATGCTAAAAATAGTCTTTCCTACAATTATACTCCTACCAACAACATGGTTTTCCAAAAACAATTTAATCTGAATTAATTTAACCACACATAGCCTAATTATTAGCCTCATCCCCATTCTATTCTTCCACCAAACTAATAACAACCTTATTAGCTATTCAACCTATTTATCTTCCGACCCATTAACAACACCCCTTCTAATACTGACCGCCTGACTCTTGCCCCTTATAATTATAGCAAGCCAATATCACCTACACAATGAGAGTCCTTTACGAAAAAAGCTTTACCTATCCATAATAATTTCTCTACAAATTTCCCTAATCATAACCTTCATAGCTACAGAACTAATCTTATTCTACATCCTATTTGAAACCACCCTCATTCCGACCTTAATTATTATTACTCGGTGAGGCAATCAAGCAGAACGTCTTAACGCGAGCACATACTTCCTATTTTATACCTTAACCGGCTCTCTCCCTCTACTAATTATATTATTATTTGTACATAACAACTTAGGCTCATTGAATATCCCACTACTAACACTCACAGCCCAAAAACTAACAACCACCTGATCTCATAATTTGACTTGACTAGCATGCATGATAGCTTTTATAGTAAAAATACCTCTATATGGTCTACACCTATGACTTCCCAAAGCCCACGTTGAAGCTCCAATCGCTGGGTCAATAGTTCTTGCCGCAGTGCTTTTAAAACTAGGTGGCTATGGTATAATACGACTCACCTCAATTCTCAACCCACTAACAGAATATATAGCATACCCCTTCCTCATATTATCCCTATGGGGCATGATCATAACAAGCTCAACCTGCCTCCGACAAACAGACCTAAAATCACTTATTGCATATTCCTCTGTAAGCCACATAGCTCTAGTAATCATAGCCTCTCTTATTCAAACCCCCTGAAGCTTTACTGGCGCTATTGTCCTTATAATTGCCCATGGACTCACCTCATCTATACTATTTTGTCTAGCAAATTCAAATTACGAACGAACCCATAGCCGTATTATATTACTCTCACGGGGACTCCAAACACTACTCCCACTAATAGCCTTTTGATGATTCGCAGCAAATCTCACCAACCTAGCCCTACCTCCCACTATTAATCTAATTGGAGAATTATTAGTAATAATAACTTCATTTTCTTGATCACATGTTACCATCATACTCACAGGACTAAACATACTAATTACTGCCCTTTATTCTCTATATATACTCGTTACAACACAACGAGGAACCCTCACCTCCCACATTATTAATATAAAACCCTCCTTCACGCGAGAAAACATACTAATATTTATACATATATCACCTATTATTCTCCTATCCCTCAATCCCAGCATTATTATAGGCTTTACCACTTGTAAATATAGTTTAATCAGAACATTAGATTGTGAATCTAAAAATAGAAGTTACTACTTCTTATTTACCGAGAAAGCTTGCAAGGACTGCTAATCCATGCTCCCGTACTTAATAAAACGGCTATCTCAACTTTTAAAGGATAACAGTTATCCATTGGTCTTAGGAACCAAAAATATTGGTGCAACTCCAAATAAAAGTAATAACAATGCACACCTCCATCGTTATATTAGCCTTGACTTCCCTAATCTTCCCAATTATTATTACCCTTATCAAACCCAATAAAAACTATATATACCCTAATTACGTAAAAACAATTATAATAACTACCTTTATTATTAGCCTCTTCCCTATAACCCTATATGTTCTCCTAGATCAAGACACAATTATCTCAAACTGACACTGAATAACGATTCAATCACTAGAGATTATATTAAGCTTTAAATTAGATTATTTTTCCATAATATTTACCCCAATTGCACTATTTATTACTTGATGTATTATAGAATTCTCAATATGATATATAAGCTCAGATCCAAACATCAACCAATTCTTTAAATATCTCCTTATCTTCCTCATTACCATGTTAATCCTAGTTACCGCTAATAATCTTTTCCAACTTTTCATCGGATGAGAAGGTGTTGGGATTATATCCTTTCTACTGATTGGCTGATGGCACGCTCGAACAGACGCCAACACGGCAGCAATTCAAGCAATTTTGTACAATCGAATCGGTGATATCGGCTTCATTCTAGCCATAACCTGATTCTTTCTCCATTACAACTCATGAGATTTTCAACAAATATTTATTCTAGACTCCAGCCCAAACCTATTACCACTAATAGGCATTCTTTTAGCTGCAACAGGCAAATCAGCTCAACTTGGCCTTCACCCTTGGTTGCCCTCCGCTATAGAAGGTCCAACCCCAGTTTCAGCCCTTCTCCACTCTAGTACTATAGTGGTAGCAGGGGTATTTCTACTTATTCGCTTCCACCCTATGATAGAAAATAATATACTAATCCAAAGCCTCACATTATGCCTAGGAGCTGTCACCACCATATTTATAGCAATCTGCGCTTTAACACAAAATGACATTAAAAAGATTGTAGCTTTCTCCACCTCAAGTCAACTAGGCTTAATAATAGTCACTATTGGTATTAACCAACCATACCTAGCATTTCTACACATCTGCACCCATGCCTTCTTCAAAGCTATACTATTCATCTGCTCTGGGTCTATTATTCACAACCTAAATAACGAACAAGACATTCGAAAAATAGGGGGGTTATTTAAAACAATACCCCTTACCTCAACCTCTCTCACCATTGGTAGCCTAGCACTTGCAGGAATACCATTCCTTACAGGCTTTTATTCCAAAGATCTTATCATTGAAACCGCAAATACATCATATACCAACGCCTGAGCCCTATCTATTACCCTCATCGCTACTTCCCTGACAAGTGCCTACAGCACTCGAACTATCATTCTCACGCTAACAGGACAACCTCGCTTTTCAACTTCAACATACATCAATGAAAATAACCCAGCTCTACTAAATCCAATAAAACGCCTAACAGTAGGCAGTTTACTCGCAGGATTTCTTATTGTCAATAATATTTCTCCCACCACACTCCCCCAATTAACAATACCTTATTACCTAAAACTCCTAGCCCTATCCGTAACTACTCTAGGCTTCTTAATAGCCCTAGATCTAACCCTTATAACCAACAACCTCAAAATAAATATCCCATCACATGTATTCAAATTCTCTAATATATTAGGATATTTTCCTACTACAATTCACCGAATAATTCCTTGTCAAAACCTGATCATAAGTCAAAATCTAGCCTTTATTCTACTAGACTCAATCTGATTAGAAAAATCAATACCTAAAACAATTTCACACACCCATATCACCACTTCCATCATCACAACAACCCAAAAAGGCATAATTAAACTCTACTTTCTCTCTTTCCTTATCCCTCTTACCCTAATCCCATTTTTAATAGCATAACCTATTACCTCGAGTAATTTCAATAACAACATATACACCAACAAATAATGTTCAACCAACAACTACCACCAATCAACGCCCATAATCATACAACGCACCCGCACCAATAGAATCCTCACGAATTAATCCTGGCCCCTCCCCTTCAAAAATCACCCAATCTCCCATACTATTCAAATTAATTACTACTACCAACTCATTATAGTCTAAAATCCATAAAATTAAACCTACTTCCATTATTAATCCAATCAAAAGACTACCCAACACCTCAAACCCTGAAACTCATGCTTCAGGGTATTCCTCAATAGCCATCGCAGTAGTATAACCAAAAACAACCATCATACCTCCTAGATAAATTAAAAATATTATTAAACCTATATAAGTGCCACCATAGTTTAAAATAATAATACAACCAATTACACCACTAACAACCAATGCTAAACCCCCATAAATAGGAGAAGGCTTAGAAGAAAAACCCACAAAACCCATAATTAATAATACACTCAATAAGAATAAAATATATGACATTGTTTTCACATGGGCTTTAACCATGACCAATGATATGAAAAACCATCGTTGTACTTCAACTATAAAAACACCAATGACCCCTATACGTAAATCTAATCTAATTATAAAAATAATTAATCACTCCCTTGTTGATCTGCCCACCCCATCAAATATTTCCGCATGATGAAACTTCGGTTCCCTTTTAGCAACTTGTTTAATATTACAAATTATCACTGGCTTATTTCTAGCAATACACTACTCACCAGACACCTCCTCTGCCTTCTCCTCAATCGCCCATATCACCCGAGACGTAAACTACGGTTGAATTATCCGCTACCTCCACGCTAATGGTGCCTCTATATTCTTTATTTGTCTATTTCTACACGTAGGCCGAGGGTTATATTACGGCTCATTTCTTCTTATTGAAACTTGAAATATTGGCATCGCACTACTATTCATAGTCATAGCAACAGCCTTTATAGGCTATGTACTCCCATGAGGACAAATATCATTCTGAGGCGCCACAGTAATTACAAACTTATTATCAGCAATTCCATATATTGGGACTAATATTGTTCAGTGAGTTTGAGGTGGGTATTCCATTGACAACCCAACACTTACACGATTTTTCACCCTTCACTTTACCCTACCTTTCATTATTGCAGCCTTTACAACCCTCCACCTACTTTTCCTACACGAAACAGGATCCAATAACCCTTGCGGAATTCCCTCCAACCCCGACAAAATCCCCTTTCACCCTTACTATACAATCAAAGACATCCTAGGCTTAACCCTTCTCCTCCTCACTCTAATAGTACTAGTATTATTCTTACCTGACCTTTTAAGTGACCCAGACAACTACACACCAGCTAACCCACTAAGCACCCCACCACACATTAAACCAGAATGGTATTTCTTATTCGCATATGCAATCCTACGATCCGTCCCAAACAAATTAGGAGGGGTACTAGCACTCCTTATATCTATCCTCATCCTAGCTATTATCCCCATACTCCACAAATCCAAACAACAGAGTATAATGTTCCGCCCATTCAGCCAATTCCTACTATGACTTTTAATCACAATTCTACTAACCCTAACCTGAATTGGGAGCCAGCCAGTAAATCAACCCTTCATCATAATCGGGCAAGTAGCATCCATAATATATTTCACTACAATTCTAGTTCTAATACCACTAGTCTCCCTAACTGAAAATAATCTTCTCAAATGAACCTGCCCTCGTAGTATAAACTAATACACCGGTCTTGTAAACCGGAAATGGATATCTCTCCCCAGGGCAACTCAGAAAGAAAGCACCTAACTCCACCGCCAATACCCAAAACTGGCATTCTATTTAAACTACTTTCTGTATTCTAAGGGGGCACAACCACAAAGTACAATTTAAGTATAACCTAATCTTATATGCCCCTATGTAATTCGTGCATTACTGCTAGTCACCATGGATATTATATAGTACTATAAGTGTTTTATCGTCCATAGGACATAAAATTACATATTTACTAACAAGTTTATTTAAGACATGCTTATAAGCAGGTACTTTACTAGAACACTACAACTGTAATACATATCACCTAAATCTCCAAGCTTAATTGTACCGCCCACCGAGATACCAACCAAGGCAAAAGTTCCATTATCGTACATAGTACATTAAGTTCTTTACCGGACATAGTACATTTTAACCGAGCATCCATAAACAATCCTAGCCAATACGGATATTCCTGCCAGTTAGGTATCCCTTGATAACCATCCTCCGTGAAATCAATATCCCGCACGAGCAGTGCTACCCTCCTCGCCCCGGGCCCATACGTCCTGGGGGTAGCTATAAATGGCATCTAATGGACATCTGGTTCTTACCTCACGGCCATATTTATCAAGATCGCCCACACGTTCCCCTTAAATAAGACATCTCGATGGATCACGGGTCTATCACCCTATTAACCAGTCACGGGAGCTCTCCATGCATTTGGTATCTTTTATCTCTGGTCTGCACGCGACCCCATTGCAGAATGCTGGTCTCGCCACAATTAGTCCCGCAGCGCCTGTCTTTGATTCCTAGCACATGCTATTATTAACCGCACCTACGTTCCATATTCCAGTCCCGCATGAACCTTACTAAGGTGTTATTTAATCCATGCTTGTTAGACATACATCTAATAAATTATACACGTTTACCACACTTTAACTCAGATTGCAGCTATCCTTACTCAAACCCCCCCTCCCCCCACCTTCGACAACTCCCTTATAATTTGCCTTTGCCAAACCCCAAAAACAAAAGCTTGACACCTCAGTCGAAGTTTACGTTTTTATCTTTAGGGGGTATGTGTCTCAGCTGTCGTTTCCTTAACTAATATAATTTTATTCCACTCACCACCCTTAACATTTCCACCTCACTCCACCACAACCCCCAAAGATAACACTCAACACCCACTATTCC